CAAAGGATTTCGGCTAAAAAAAAATATAATAATTGGATTTTTTTTAATGAACAAAAAAATCAAAACTTAAGTAAAGAATTTTTAAATAGATTAGAATCTTTAGACACAATATCTAACTCTTTAGATGTACTGGAAAAAAGAACTCGATTATGTAATGATGAACAAAAAAATAATTTTTTTCCTAAAATCTATGATCCATTGTTAAATGGAAAATTTCGGGGAACAAGCAAAAAAAAAATTTCAACTCTAAAAGAAACTCCTTCCGAGAATTGTTTAGAGACAATTTATATAAATAAAATTTATAGTTTATTTTTTAATAATACTGATCAAGAAGAAATTGAACAAAAACGAAATACATTTGCTAAAAAATCATTATCAAACACAATTAATGATTTAAAACCTTACATTAATGACTTTTCACCTATATCAAGATACAACAAAAAGAGGAAAAACATTTTTCTATTTTCAAATCAAAAAGTAATATATTCTGAAAATGAAAGAAATTTTTTAAATTATTTTTACAACGCAGTTAAAAATGAATTTACAGATCAGAATCTGATAATCAAGTTATCTGATTTAAATGAAATTAGTAAAAAAGTTCCTCGATGGTCATACAAATTAATTAATGATTTAGAACAACAAGAACGAGAAACTCAAGAAGATGTTCCAGTCGAACATCAAATTCGTTCACGAAAAGCTCGACGTGTAGTAATTTTTACTAATAATCAAGATAATGTTGATATTAATACCAAAAATATTGGTAATCCAGATCAAACTGACGAAGTAGCTTTAATCCGTTATTCACAACAATCAGATTTTCGTCGAGACATAATCAAAGGTTCAATGCGCGCTCAACGACGAAAAATTTATATTTGGGAAATGTTTCAAGCAAATGCGCATTCTCCCCTTTTTTTCGACAGAACAACCAAATCTAACCCTTTTTTTTTTTATTTTTTTAAACCAATAAAACAAATTTTAAAAACTTTTATTGTAAACCAAGCTCAAATTAAAGATGAGACCAAAGAAGAAATAAACAAAATAGAGAAAAATATTACGAGTAAAAATGATGAAAAGAAAAAAAAAGAAAAAGCGCGAATTGAAATAGCAGAAGCATGGGATACCATACCATTTGCTCAAGTAATACGCGGTTCTATGTTAATAACTCAATCAATTTTTCGAAAATATCTTATATTACCTTCTTTAATAATAGGTAAAAATATTGGCCGTATGGCGTTTTTACAATTTCCTGAGTGGTCTAAAGATTTCGAAGAATGGAATAGGGAAATGCATATAAAATGCACCTATAATGGTGTTCAATTATCCGAAACGGAATTCCCCAAAAATTGGTTGATAGATGGTATACAAATAAAGATTTTATTTCCATTCTGTCTCAAACCGTGGCATAAATCTAAATTATCAGCAACTTATGAAACTCCACTAAAAAAAAAAGAAAAAGTACAAAAAAATGATTTTTTTTTTTTAACAGTTTGGGGAATGGAAGCTAACCTTCCTTTTGGTTCTCCGCGAAAACGTACTTCTTTTTTTGAACCTATTTTTAAGAAACTAGAAAAAAAATTTAGAAAAGCGAAAAAAAATTATTTTCGCGTAATAAGATTTTTAACCGAAAAATTAATTTTTTTTTCAAAAACGTCAAAAGAAATACAAAATTGGATTAGTCAAAACATATTTTTTATAAAAATTAAAATAAATGAACTCTCAAAAGTAAATAAACTTCGATTTAAAGAAGTTGATGAATCAAATGAAAAAAAAAATGATTCGATAATAAAAACTGAGGAAATTAATGAGTCAGTTACTCAAATTAAATCTAATAAGTGGATAAATAATTCACTAACCGAAAAAAAAATAAAAGATATAACAAAAAGAACACACACAATCAAAAAAAAAATAAAAAAAATTACACAAGAAAAAAAAAAACTTACAGAAACAAATAGTCAATATAATAATATAATGACTAATGTTGAAAAATTCGAATCAAAAAAAATAAGTTGGAAAATATTAAAAAGAAAAAATATTCGATTAATACGTAAATTAAAATTTTTTATTACAGTTTTTTTTGAAAAAATATATAGGGATCCTTATATATATATAATTAGTATTCCAAAAATTATTACAAACCCCTTTTTTGAAGAAAGAAAAAAATTTACTTTTAAATATAGTTTAATTAATAAAAAAACCCAAGAAAAATTGGAAAAAATAACAAAAAAAAAAATTAAACCTACAAAAAATTTACAGGATTTTTTTGACCGATCTTACTTGTCCCAAGCATATGTATTTTATACATTATCACAAACAAAAGATATTTATTTCGATAAATTAAAATTACTTCTACAATCGGATTTACAATCTGATGCACCCCTATTTTTTATTAATACTGACATAAAAAATTTTATTCGAACACAAGGAATAAGTAATTCTAAATTAAATCATACAACAGGTAAAAATTATGAACTGAATGAATGGAAAAATTGGTTAAGAGGTCATTATCAATACAAATTATCTCCACGTTCCTGGTCTAGATTAATATCACAAAACTGTATAAATAGCTTCAATACACGTCATAGGACTCAAAAAAATCCGAATAATAATTTTATTAAATTGAATTTATATACAAAGGCTCAATGCCAATTAAAGGTAATTGATTATGACATAAATAAAAATTTGAAATTTTATTCAGTTCCAAATCAAAAAAATAATTATCAAAAAAATGATAGATATAATTATTTAGTATATAAATACATTAATTTTTCGATTAGAAAGACTCCTTATGAAACAGTATTTAAGGGAAATAATAATAAAGATATTATTAATAAAATTAAATTATTTGATATGTCGGCAGATGCACTTATGAATCATTATCTAAGCGACAAGAACATTTTATATAGGCCTAAAACTATAGAAAGAAAATATTTTGATTGGAAAACTATACAATTTTGTTTTACAAAAAAAGTATATATTAAGGAATGGGTTGAGTTTGATAACACAAAGATTAAAAATACCCAAACTGATAATACAAATTATCAAATAATTGATAAAATTGATAAGGTGGGTCTCTTTTATCTTATGATTTATCAAGATAATGAGAAAAATTTAACCCATAAAAAGGGCTTTTTTTTTGATTGGATGGGAATGAATGAAGAAATATTAAATTATCCCATATCAAATCTTGAATTTTGGTTCTTTCAAGAATTGGCCCTACTTTTTAATGCCTATAAAATGAACCCTTGGGTTATACCAGGTAATTTACTTATTTTTAATTTAAAAAAAAAAATTACTAATAGTAAAACTAAAAGCATCAATAAAAAACAACAAAAAGATCTTTTTATACCATACAATAAAAAAAAAACGTTTGAATTTGAATTCAAAAATGAGGAAGAACAGGAACCAGAGGATGAACTAATTATTGCAGCCGATGAAAAAAAAAAAATAAATCTAGTACTCACAAATCAACAAAAAAATATTGAACAAAATTACTTCGAGTCAGATTTTAAAAAATTTAAAAAGAAAAAACAATACAAGAGTAATACAGAAGCAGAACTCAATTTATTTTTGAAAAGATATTTACTTTTTCAATTACGATGGGATGAATCTTTGAATCAAAGAATGATCAATAATATCAAAGTATATTGTCTTCTGCTTAGATTGATAAATCCAAGAGAAATTGCTATATCTTCTATTCAAAGGAGAGAAATGAGTCTGGATATAATGTTAATTCAAAAAAATTTAACTCTTACAGAATTAATGAAAAGAGGAATATTGATTATTGAACCCCTTCGTCTATCGTTAAAAAATGATGGACAATTTATTATATATCAAATCCTAAGCAGTTCTTTGATTCATAAAACTAAACAAAAAATGAATCAAAGATATCGAGAAAAAGATTATTTTTATAAGACGAAGTTTGATGAATGCAGCAAACAAGCTCAAATGAAAATAGGAACTAGGGGAAAAAATATTGGGTATTTGTTTATTCCTGAAAAAATTTTTTCATATAAACGTCGTAGAGAATTTAGAATTCTAATTTGTTTCAATCAAAAAAAAAAAAATGATATACTAAAAAATTCCTTATTTATTAGCATTAATAATGTAGATCTTTTTTTGGATGACCATTCATATTTAGATAGTGAGAACAAAAAATTAATTAACTTAAAAGTTTTCCTTTGGCCTAATCATCGACTAGAAGATTTAGCTTCTATTAATCGATATTGGTTTAATACAACTAATGGCAGTCGTTTCAGTATGTTACGTATGCAAATCTATCCTCGATTGAAAACTTAGTGATAATAAATTTTGAAGCTATATTTTCAAATTTCATATTAAATAAAATATATGAAAGCAACTAAAAAAAAATAGTACCGTGTACTGTATAAGCTTTGAGTCTAATAGATGATAAAAATTAAGGATGTATTTCGATAAAACTAAAAAGGGTGACCGAATTTATAGTTTATAAATTAAAAATGTATAACTTACATGGGTATACCTAAATATAATTAAAGTATTAATTTAATTAACTTATTTATTTCATTTAAATTAAAAAATGTATACTTATAACAATAAAGTAAAGTTATTATTTTGTATACCCGATAAAAATGACTGACATTATTATTATTGATAGATAAAATTCATATTAAAAAAGGGGGGGTAAGGAGGAATTTGTTTGTGGTAAAAAATTCAATCATTTCAATTAATTCACAAGAAAAAAATACAGGATCCATTGAATTTCAAGTATTTTGTTTCACTAATAAGATACAAAGACTTACTTCACATTTGGAATTGCACACAAAAGATTTTTTATCTCAACGAGGTTTACGAAAAATTTTGGGAAAACGTCAACGACTCTTGTCTTATTTAGCAAAGAATAATAAGCTACGGTATAAAGAATTAATTAGTCAATTGGGTATTCGAGAGATAAAAACTCGTTAAAAAAAAAAAAAAAAAAATAATAATAAATTTTCAATTAAAAAATGAAAATGTTGATAAGCTTTTTAAAATTTCAGCAATTCATGGAAGACTGAATCAGGAAAAACCTATGACTGTACCAGTTACACGAAAAGATCTCATGATAGTAAATATGGGTCCTCAGCACCCTTCAATGCATGGTGTTCTTCGACTCATCGTTACCCTAGATGGTGAAGATGTTATTGACTGTGAACCAATCTTGGGTTATTTACACAGAGGGATGGAAAAAATTGCGGAAAATAGAACAATTATTCAATATTTGCCTTATGTAACACGTTGGGATTATTTAGCTACTATGTTCACAGAAGCAATAACCGTAAATGCACCAGAGCAGTTGGGAAATATTCAAGTACCTAACAGAGCGAGCTATATCCGAGTAATTATGTTGGAGTTGAGTCGTATAGCATCCCACTTATTATGGCTTGGTCCTTTTATGGCTGATATTGGTGCACAAACTCCCTTTTTTTATATTTTTCGAGAAAGAGAATTGATATATGACTTATTCGAAGCAGCTACCGGTATGCGAATGATGCATAATTATTTTCGTATCGGAGGCGTCGCTGCTGATGTACCTTATGGGTGGATAGATAAATGTTTGGATTTTTGTGATTATTTTTTAAGAGGGGTTGTTGAATATCAACAACTTATTACACGAAATCCCATTTTTTTAGAACGGGTTGAGGGAGTAGGCATTATTAGCGGCGAGGAAGCCATAAATTGGGGTTTATCAGGACCCATGCTACGAGCGTCCGGACTACAATGGGATCTTCGTAAAATTGATCATTATGAGTCTTACGATAACTTTGACTGGGAAGTTCAATGGCAAAAAGAGGGTGATTCCTTAGCTCGTTATTTAGTACGAATAAATGAAATGAAAGAATCAATAAAAATTATTCAACAGGCTTTAGAAGGTATTCCCGGTGGGCCTTATGAAAATTTAGAAATTAGACGCTTTCGCGAAGGAAAGGATTCTGAATGGAACGATTTTGAATATCGATTTATTAGTAAAAAAACCTCTCCAACTTTTGAATTGTCGAAACAAGAACTTTATGTTAGGGTTGAAGCCCCAAAGGGAGAATTGGGAATATTTTTGATAGGTGATCAGAGCATTTTTCCTTGGAGATGGAAAATTAGACCACCAGGATTTGTTAATTTACAAATTCTTCCTCAATTAGTTAAAAGAATGAAATTGGCTGATATTATGACAATCTTAGGTAGCATAGATATCATTATGGGGGAAGTTGATCGTTGAAATGATAAGTGATACAATGGAAGTACTAGCTATTCATTCTTTTTTCAGAGTATACTCTTTAAAAGAATTTTTTGAAATCATATGGATACTTATTCCTATTTTTAGTCTCGTAGTAGGAATACTAATAGGTGTATTAGTAATTGTGTGGTTAGAGAGACAAATTTCTGCAGGTATACAACAACGTATTGGACCTGAATATGCTGGTCCGTTAGGAATTCTTCAAGCGTTAGCAGATGGAACAAAATTACTTTTCAAGGAAAGTATTTTTCCATCTAGAGGAGATGCTCGTTTATTTAGTATCGGACCATCCATAGCAGTTATATCAATTTTATTAAGTTATTCAGTAGTTCCATTTAGTTATCATTTTGTTCTAGTTGATCTCAGTATAGGTGTTTTTTTATGGATCGCTATTTCTAGTATTGCTCCCATTGGACTTCTTATGTCCGGATATGGGTCAAATAATAAATATTCCTTTTTAGGTGGTTTGCGAGCTGCTGCCCAATCAATTAGTTATGAAATACCATTAACTCTATGTGTGTTATCAATATCTCTACGTGTGATTCGTTGATTCATTAACTATTAGCTATTTTTTTATTTATACCTTTATAGTTTTAGTAAATAAAGTTTAATAAAGATATTAACTTTTTTGAATAGAAATTTTAATTTTTTAATCATCAGGTAATTCGATGAATTAAAACAGATAGTTATATGAGTGACTAAAAACAACTTAAAAATTTGTAGTAAAAAATTATATAAAGCTCATTTCCTACGTACAAGGATTAATTGAAAATAAACATAAACAGTTCAAACTGTTTACCCCAAATTAGTTGATTAATTATCATGACTTGAAGCGGGTTTAATAGATTACCGGAGTTTTTATTATATAATTAACTATAAAAAAATTATTATACCGGAATATTTCAAAAAAGTGGATGGTTAGGAACACAAAATTACACAAAGGATTAGTAGTACTAGAGATTATGTAATTTATAAAATCGATTTACATATAAAAAGTTCTTAAAATTGAGGCTTGAAATTAGTAGAAAATATCAAGAAGTACTCCTCATGATTTCAATCCAGAGTATGCTCCTATCCACCAATGAAGTAAATAACTATCACAAACGAAGTAATCTTTAATTTTATTATTTAAATGTAAATAGCAATGAAAAAAAATGTGAATACACTACAAAATTGATATGTATATATATATACACATATATATATATATTTTTTTTTTATTTTTCATTTTTCCTTAGCCATTTTCGAAATTAATTTTTTTTATGATTGAGGAATGGATGGAATATTTAATTTTTTTGGTAAAAAAAATAGTTTTAAATATTTATTTATACTGTAATAACATAATTTTTTTTTTAGTTATTTTTTATACACAGCTATAATTAAAATTTAAAGATAAGATAAATTCCGAAGCACCTTAATTTTTTTTTGTTTTTTAACTTAACTAAAAACTAGAGCAGACAGAATTTCATTGGTCTAATTTCGGCTCTTATGATCGATTGTGTTTTATATATCTTACAAACAAATCTATCAAAAAATAAATTAAATTTTAAATAGAGTTAATTAAAAAAAATAAAATATTTTAATTTGAATACATTAAAAATTCTAATAAAATAATAAGTAAGTCCGTAAATTTATTTATGACCTTAGAGGAGCCGTATGAGGTGAAAATCTCATGTACGGTTCTGTAATAGCGCCGTAAACTGTGATGTTATCAGCGACTATAATTAGCAAATAGTTTAAGTACAGTTGATATAGTTGAAGCACAGTCTAAATATGGTTTTTGGGGCTGGAATTTGTGGCGTCAACCCATTGGGTTTATCATTTTTCTAATTTCTTCATTAGCAGAATGTGAAAGATTACCATTTGATTTACCAGAAGCAGAAGAAGAATTAGTAGCCGGTTATCAAACTGAATATTCAGGTATTAAATTTGGTTTATTTTATGTTGCTTCCTATCTAAATCTACTAGTTTCTTCATTATTTGTAACAATTTTGTACTTAGGTGGGTGGAATTTGTCTATTCCTTATATATTTGGTCTAGACCTTTTTATTTTTAAAATAAATCCAAACGGAGAAATAGTTGGAACAATAATTGGTATTGTTATTACATTGATGAAAACATATTTGTTCTTGTTCATTTCTATTGCAACAAGATGGACTTTACCCAGGTTGAGAATGGATCAACTATTAAATCTTGGCTGGAAATTTCTTTTACCTATTTCACTCGGTAATCTATTATTAACAACTTCGTCTCAACTTCTCACATTGTGATTGTAAAGAAATAAAATAGTTTCAATTGACGACTTATCTCAATCTCAAAAAACACGAGAAAAAAACAATTATAAATGTATTTATAGATATTTAAAATATGTTTCCTATGGTAACTGGATTCATTAATTATACTCACCAAACAATACGAGCTGCAAGGTACATTGGTCAAGGTTTCATGATTACTTTATCACATGCCAATAGATTACCTGTAACTATTCAATATCCATATGAAAAAGTGATTACATCTGAGCGTTTTCGTGGTCGAATCCACTTTGAATTTGATAAATGCATTGCTTGTGAAGTATGTGTTCGTGTATGCCCTATAAATCTACCAGTTGTTGATTGGGAATTAGAAAGTAATATTCGAAAAAAACGATTGCTTAATTACAGTATTGATTTTGGAATATGTATTTTTTGTGGCAATTGTGTTGAGTATTGTCCAACAAATTGTTTATCAATGACAGAAGAATATGAGCTTTCAACTTATGATCGGCATGAATTGAATTATAATCAAATTGCTTTAGGTCGTTTACCACTATCAGTAATTAATGATTACACAATTCGAACAATTTTCAATTTTCCTCAAAAACAAAACTAAAGTAAATTTCTTGATTCAACAAAAATTGTCAATTTCGAGAATTTCCTTTTTATTTTAAAGGTCAAAAGTGTTTTTTTAGTTAATTAAAAACTAAATATTTTGAATATTTTCAAAATATAGAGTTTTCACTATTTTTTTGTATAAAAAAAGTAAATTGATCAATAACTGGATCCAGATCAATTCTTCTATATTATTACTTAATATAAAAACTATCATAAAAATATGATATCTTTTTCCTGATCAGATCAATAAACTCATGAAATATTTCGATTTTTTATCTTTTGATTTTAGATATAATGGATTTACCTGGACCAATACATGATTTTCTTTTAATCTTTCTGGGATTGAGTCTTATATTAGGAAGTCTAGGAGTAGTATTAATTAACAATACAATTTTTTCGGCCTTTTCATTGGGATTGGTTCTGGTTTCTATATCTTTATTATACATTCTATCGAACTCTCATTTTGTAGCTGCGGCCCAACTCCTTATTTATGTTGGAGCTATAAATATTTTAATCTTATTTGCTGTGATGTTTATGAAAGGTTCAGAATATTATAATGATTTTGAGCTTTGGACTGTTGGCGATAGTGTTACTGCGTTGGTTTGTACTAGTATGTTTATTTTTTTACTAAATACTATTTTTGATATTTCATGGTATGGTATTATTTGGACTACAAGATCAAACCAGATTATAGAACAAGATTTGATAAGTAATAGTCAAAAAATTGGGATTCATTTATCAACAAATTTCTTTATGCCCTTTGAACTCATGTCAATCATTTTATTAATAGCTTTAATAGGTGCAATTGCCGTAGCTCGTCAATAATTAAGAATTTTAAATTAAATAGGAAGAAAAATTGAACTTTGTTCTAGGTTATATCATTGAGTTTGCTTCACTTAAATGTTATTTAATGTCTAACATATATATATAAATATTTTTAGTTTAATTTTTGATAGATTACAAATATATTTGTTTTCAATTTATTAGTCTTATATTATAGTACTTTATAGTCATAATGAATCGATTTTTAGTTGTTCATATAAAAAATAATTGAGATTCATAAGGAGTTGATTAATGATGCTCGAACATGTACTTGTTTTGAGTGCCTATTTATTTTCTATTGGTATCTATGGATTAATTACAAGTCGAAATATGGTTCGAGCACTTATGTGTCTTGAACTTATATTGAATGCAGTTAATATAAATCTTGTAACTTTTTCTGATTTTTTTGATAGTCGTCAATTAAAAGGAAGTATTTTTTCTATTTTTGTTATAGCTATTGCAGCTGCTGAAGCGGCTATCGGACTAGCTATTGTTTCCGTAATTTATCGGAACAGAAAATCAACTCGTATTAACCAATCCAATTTGTTGAATAAGTAATTAAAATATTTTAACTAAAAAAAATATATATTAAAATATTGAATTGATTAATTAATCCCAAATTGGGATATTGTACAAATGTTATGACCTTGTTTATTTTAGAAGCTAGTAAAAAATTTAAGTATCTTGGCTCTTGTTCATAAGACAATTAATACATAGACTATTTCGAATCAGTCTATTAAATCATTGAGTCGTCTAGTACTAGTATATAATACTATTTATAACTAAACTAAACCGACAATTTAGGATGTTCAAAAATTAATAAATTATATGTCACATTCAGTAAAGATTTATGATACCTGTATAGGGTGTACTCAATGTGTCCGAGCTTGCCCAACAGATGTATTAGAAATGATACCTTGGGACGGATGTAAAGCGAAGCAAATTGCTTCCGCTCCAAGAACAGAGGACTGTGTTGGTTGTAAGAGATGTGAATCCGCTTGTCCAACCGATTTTTTGAGTGTTCGAGTTTATTTATGGAATGAAACAACTCGCAGTATGGGTCTAGCTTATTGATACGTTTCAAAAAACTCTAATTAAACATTTTAATTTTTTTTTACCGACAAAAACCCGTACTCAAAATAAAATGAAAAACCTTTCCTTTTATTTTGAGTACGGGTTTTCTAGTTCAAATGTATCTTGTCTTTACCACGAATTCTTTTCCTTGGTTAACTATAATTGTAGTTTTACCCGTATTCGCAGGTTGTTTAATTTTTTTTCTTCCCCATAAAGGAAATAGTGTAATTAGGTGGTATACTATTTTTATTTGTATATTAGAACTTCTTATAATAACCTATACATTTTGTTATTTGTTCCAATTAGATGATCCATTAATCCAACTATCTGAGGATTATAACTGGATCGATTTTTTTGATTTTCACTGGAGATTGGGAATAGATGGACTTTCTATAGGACCAGTTTTATTGACCGGATTCATTACGACTTTAGCAACTTTAGCAGCCTGGCCAATCACTCGAGATTCTCGATTATTTAATTTCTTAATGTTAGCAATGTACAGCGGGCAAATAGGATTATTTGCGTCTCAAGACCTTTTACTTTTTTTTCTGATGTGGGAGTTGGAATTAATTCCCATTTATTTACTTTTAGCTATGTGGGGAGGAAAAAAACGACTATATTCAGCTACAAAATTTATTTTGTACACTGCGGGTGGTTCTATTTTTTTATTAATGGGCGTTTTAGGTCTAGGTTTATATGGTTCTAACGAACCAATATTAAATTTGGAAAAATTAGCTAATCAATCATATCCTATAACATTAGAGATAATATTATATATTGGATTTTTTATTGCTTTTGCTGTCAAATTACCAATTATACCTCTACATACATGGTTACCAGATACACATGGAGAAGCACATTACAGTACTTGTATGCTTCTAGCTGGAATCTTATTAAAAATGGGAGCATATGGATTGGTTCGAATCAATATGGAATTATTATCGCACGCTCATTCAACATTTGCTCCTTGGTTGATTATAGTGGGTACTATACAAATTATATATGCAGCTTTAACATCTCTTGGACAACGTAATTTAAAAAAACGAATAGCCTATTCTTCTGTATCACATATGGGTTTTATAATTATAGGACTAGGTTCTCTAACGTATACAGGACTAAATGGAGCCATATTACAAATAATTTCCCATGGATTTATTGGTGCTGCACTATTTTTTTTGGCCGGTACCTGTTATGATAGAACACGTCTTGCTTATCTTGATGAAATGGGAGGAATAGCTATTGCAACGCCAAAAATATTCACAATGTTCAGTAGCTTTTCAATGGCCTCTCTTGCATTACCGGGCATGAGTGGTTTTGTGTCCGAATTGATAGTTTTTTTTGGACTAATTAATAGCCAAAAATTACTTTTAATACCAAAAATCATAATTACTTGTGTAATGGCAATTGGAATGATATTAACTCCTATTTATTCACTATCTATGTTACGTCAGATGTTCTATGGATACAAACTTTTTAATACATCAAACATTTCTTTTTTTGATTCTGGTCCGCGAGAATTATTTGTTTTGATCTCCATTTTTTTACCTGTTATAGGCATTGGTATTTATCCGGATTTCATACTTTCCCTATCTGATACGAAAGTCGAAGTTATTCTATCTAATTTTTTATCTAGATAAAAAAATTTTATGAATCAAACAAAAACTCAATCCTATAAATTTTTATTTTATACACTGCAAAATATGTTTTTATTCTCTTAAGCTTAAGTTTAACTTAAGTAAAATTTTATGTAAAAATATTTAATTAAATTAAAAATTTTCATTTTAACAAGATATTTTTTGTGTTTGTGAGAACCATGTGAATTCACTATACTAAACTAATGAATTTATTCAAATGGTTCTCACCCGTTTACACGAAGCATATATCTATAAGATTAGATAACTTGCATTTTTTTGTATTGTTCAAAAATCTTTATTGAATTCAATTAGATGTTAATATAAATGAACCATAACTATGTAATCCGAGGCCTAATAGATTTACCCCAAAATAACATATCCAAATTATAAAAAATCCGATAGAGGCTACAATTGCCGAATTGTAAGACTGCCAATTTTTATTTGTTCGAATATGCAAATAAATTGCAAATACTGTCCAAGTAATAAATGCCCAAGTTTCTTTTGGATCCCAATTCCAATATGAACCCCACGCCTCATTAGCCCATACGGCTCCCGAAAGAATACCTATGGTTAAAAAGATAAACCCTAAACTAAGAAGGCGATAACTCCAATTATCTAATTGTTGAATTAGTTGAGACTTGTAATAATTCAAGTCATAAAAAGACAAAGTATTTATTAAACCATTTTCTTTTTTATTTAGATAAAAAATTTCAACAACTGAAAAAGATTCAGTTAATAACGGATTTCGTTTTAAAAAAAGTTTTATGTCTGTTTGAAATGTAATAACGAGAAGAGCTACAGCTAATAATGATCCACATAAAAGGGCTGCATATCCTAATACCATCATGCTTACATGCATTATTAACCAATCAGATTGTAGAGCCGGTACTAAAATTTTTGATTGATTTAATCCACTTAAAAAACCCGAAGTAACAAAAACTTGAGTAAAAATAACACTTGGGATGGTTATTTCACTTAAATTATTTTTGTTTTTTAAAAAAGGAACTACATGGATAATCGATAAATTCCAAGAAAGAAAAATTAATGATTCATATAAATTACTTAATGGGAAATGCCTTGAATAAAGCCAACGAGTGATTAATAAGCCGGTTATACAAAAAAAACTTGCTACCATGCCCTTTTTGGACGACTCATATAGGCTTACCTTTTCATCAATTAAAAAATTTATCAACTGAATTGTCATTACAATTGAAACGATAGAAAAGGCGATATGATTTAATATATGCTCTAAATTTGAAAATATCATAAACAATAATAAAAAAAAAGGAATTTTGCAATTTGCAATATGCAAATTAGGGCTTAAATTAATTATAAATAATATTATTAATTTAATTGATTTTATAATTTATATAAAATTTATAATTTTGAATTCTTATATTATTTTAATATTTTTTTTTTTTTATTGAATATCAAATCATGTGCCGCCACTCGGACTCGAACCGAGATGCTCTAGCACTGCTTCCTAAGAGCAGCGTGTCTACCAATTTCACCATAGCGGCTTGATAAAATTTTAAATTACCTATTTTATAATAACCTACAGATTAAAAGAGTCAAGTAAATACTATTAATTATATAGTATATAGAATAATTAAAAATTTATATAGAATAATTCAAAATGAATTCAAACAAATAAATTAAGTCTTTAAAGATTAAGTATTTTATTTTGGTCTTAACTTTTTTTATAGTTTGAATTTTATAGTTTTAATGTTGTTTTGTTTATTTGTTTATCTTATGGAATTAATGTTATTTATCTTATGAAATTATCCTATGTAAATTCCAAGTTTTACCCGTAAAAACTTAAAACCTTTAATGGAGTAAAGTTACAACTACAACAATAAATATATTGATTAGATTTTAGATTATAGTTTGTAAATTACATGATATTTTATATATATATATAAATCATTAGATTTATAATTTTTAATAGTTTAAAATTTTTATTTTTTTTTTTAGAAATTCTTAAATGGGTTAATCGAGTCATTAAATTAAGTATCAATAAAAATTGATATTTTATATAGATATATAAAAATATTAATTTTTATTGATTTTTTTATACCAAGTAGGTTGATGGATACAAAAACACCCATCTCAAAATTATAAACAAAATCAAAACATTATGTTATATATATATATATTTTTTTATAGTATTTTATTTGTTTTGAAAATATTAATATATATATACAATTAGAGGAATAAGTAATCGTAATTTTTTAAATATTAAAAAGTAATATTTTTATACTCTATTTTTTTAGTTCTTTTTATTCTTTTCATTATTTAGAAGATATTTGCTGAATAAAAAAACTTTTTGAATTTCCAGTAGAAAGAGATTTTCCTAATGCAAAGCCCTTTAGTGCTGCCCAATATGCTTTCTTTTTCCAAATATTTTTACGAATACGTTTTTTTGAGAGAGAAATACGTTTTTTTGGAACTGCCATTTAATTTAAATTAAAAATTATTAATTTTTATAGTTGTATGTGAAAGACATCTTTATCTAGTTTTTAAAACACTTTAATTTTTATTTATATAATTAAATCAATATAAAAAGTTTTTTTAAACACAAAAATTGGGTATTTGTTATATAGTTACTAGATGAAATAGCGGAATATTATATGAAAATACCATATATATATATATTTTTTTTAGTTTTAATTTCCAATTAAATAATTAACCCATTTTTTTATAAATAAAACACAGGATGACATAATAAAATAAAAATGGAGTAATTTTTTATCTTTAATTTAAAATTTTTTGTTAGATTTTTTTAACAAAATAAAATAAAAAATTTTTTTATATGATCAAATTAATGAGTATTTTGGCTTTTTTTTTTATAATTATATTATATATGAAATATGCATGTAAAAAAATTGATATGAATTTTATAAATAAAAAAAAATTATTTTTGTAAATAGATTATATTCTTCGGCTTAATTGATTCGACGATTCATATGACATAAAATAACATATCAATTTTAGTATAATTCTTAATTCTTGCTCGATAATTTTTTTTTAGCCCCTTTAAAAAGAGGTACGATCTGATGAATCATACACATAACATAAACAATTAATAAAGAATACAAAACTTTTTTATGGAACAAACATATCAATATGCGTGGATTATACCTTTACTTCCACTAACAGTTCCTATATTAATAGGAGTTGGTCTTTTTCTTTTTCCGACAGCAACAAAAAATCTTCGTCGTGTATGGGCCTTTCATAGTATTCTATTGTTAAGTATAGCAATGCTTTTTTCAATTGCCCTATCTATTCATCAAATAACTACTAATTATAGTTATCAATATGTATGGTCTTGGGTCATCAATAATGATTTATCTTTAGAATTGGGATTTCTGATTGATCCACTTACTTCTATAATGTTAATATTAATCACTACTGTTGGAATTCTTGTTCTTATTTATAGTGATAAATATATGTCTCATGATCAAGGTTATTTGAGATTTTTTTCTTATATGAGTTTATTCAGTACTTCTATGTTAGGATTAGTTACTAGTTCTAATTTATTACAAATTTATGTTTTTTGGGAATTAGTTGGAATGTGTTCTTATTTATTAATAGGATTTTGGTTTACGCGACCTCTTGCAGCAAGTGCGTGTCAAAAAGCATTTGTAACAAATCGTGTAGGTGATTTTGGTTTATTATTAGGAATTTTGGGTTTTTATTGGTTAACTGGTAGTTTCGAATTTAGATCTTTAGTTGAAATAATCACTAAATTAATTTATAAAAATGAAATAAATTTTTTATTTCTTACTATCTGTGCCATTTTAGTATTTGCTGGTTCGGTTGCTAAATCTGCACAATTCCCTCTTCATGTTTGGCTGCCTGATGCCATGGAGGGTCCTACTCCTATTTCAGCTCTTATACATGCTGCCACTATGGTAGCTGCAGGAATTTTTCTTGTAGCTCGACTTTTTCCTCTTTTTATAATAATACCTCACATTTTAAATGTAATAGCTTTTACAGGGATACTAACAGTGTTTTTAGGAGCTACTTTAGCTCTTGCTCAAAAAGACCTTAAAAGAGGGTTAGCTTATTCTACAATGTCTCAATTGGGTTATATGATGTTAGCTTTAGGTATGGGATCTTATCGCGCTGCATTATTTCATTTGATTACTCATGCTTATTCAAAAGCATTGTTGTTTTTAGGCTCTGGATCTGTTATTCATTCAATGGAACCCATTGTTGGATATGCTCCATCTACAAGTCAGAATATGGCTTTTATGGGAGGGTTAACAAAACATTCTAAAATTACAAAAATTGTTTTTTTAATAGGTACACTTTCTCTTTGTGGTATTCCACCTCTTGCTTGTTTTTGGTCCAAAGATGAAATTCTTAATGATAGTTGGTTATATTCACCAATTTTTGCAATCATAGCTTCTTTCACCGCAGGATTAACTGCATTTTATATGTTTCGTATTTATTTACTTACATTTGAAGGACATTTAAATGTCCATTTTCAAAAGTATAGTGGTAAACAATCTATTCCTTTATATTCTCTATCACTATGGGGTAAAGAAGGATCAACCAGTAGTAAAAAAAATAATTATTTTTTTAAAAATCCATTGAATAACAAAATTACTTCTTCTTTTTTAACTTTAACTAAGTTAAATCAAATTTATGACACTCAAATAAACATTAGAACAACTTTTAGTAAGAATAATTCTAATTATAAAGAAATGTATTCGTATCCATATGAGTCCGAAAATACTATGTTATTTCCTTTGCTTATATTAGCACTTTTTACTTTTTGTATTGGAACCCTTGGAATCCCTTTCAATCAAGACGGATTAATTTTGGATATATTAACTAAATGGTTA